AAGAAAGACTCCAGAAGATATTGATCGTAAATAAGAAGACTGTTTACGAATAAACAGGAATAGATATTCGCATTCATATACATAAGAATTATGTAGGAACCAAAAGAATCTTTTCTTTCTTTTTGAAAAGACGTAAATAGATTTATTTGAAGTAATGAGACTATTCAAATTATGATATTCGTGGAAAATCAATCGCAATAAATGCAAAGAAGGAACATCTTTGATCCAACATTGAAGGATTTGAACCAAGATTTCCAGATGGATGGGGTGGGGTATTAGTAGATCTGACACATAATTTAAATGCGATAATTTATCCTCTAAAAAGGGAAATATTGAATGAATAGATCGTAAATTCTGAAATTTTGGTATTCTTTTTTCTTCAAGAGAAGATACTAATTGCGATGAGAATGGAATTTCCAGAATGACTCCAAAACCTTCTGATACCATTTGATAAGAAAAATGAGAAGAAAAAGAATTCTTGTGCCCCCAAAATTCATTTTGGTTAGAATAATTCATCGAAGAAATCAAAGATTTCTGTTGATACATTCGAGTAATTAAACGTTTCACAAGTACTAAACTAGATTTATTGTCATAACCTAGAATTTCCACAGGTTCGTAAAAAATCAAACTATTGAAGCTATGATAATGAGCAAGTGAGTAAATATACTCCTGAAGGAGTAGCGGATATAGGAAGTTTTGTTGCCGAAATCTATCTTTTTTCAATCTAAATATCTTTGTAATTCTGCCATTTAAATACATTTAAAATGTAACCAAAAAAAAGAGGCACTTCTTGTGTTATGAAATGATACATAGTGCAATATGGTCAGAACGGCGTATGCGCTAAGAAAGAATTCTAAGAAAGAATTCTAATATCTAAGAATATAGTCTAGTATTAAGATATATATATATTATATACTATAGCACTGTATATACTTTTATACACTTTTATACTGTACTTTGATGTAAAAAACATAATGATAATTTAAGAAGTCAAAGATTCTATAAAAGTCAGAACAAATAAAGAATATATACCCCGGAGACAGAGAGCCCAATCTACAGATCTTTTTCCTTTTCCTTTCTATACCAATTTTGTTTTCTTTGTTAATATAACTAGAAACTAGAATAACAAGAATAAAAAGGGGTAAAAATCTTTTATTTTCGCAACCCAATCACTCTTTTGACTTTGGAAAAAATTCTTTTTTTATCATTTTTATCACTATACTATTTATTCTACACATCCGTCTACAATCCACAATAAAGAATAATTAGGATTCATAAAAAAAAGAATCAAAGGTCCACTCACAATTCACAAGAGAACCTTTTACCACATCAGGCACTAATCTATTATTAACGTATAATTAGTAATTCGATCGGGTAATCATTCAAATTAAGAAAGTAAGCTCGTTTCTTTTTTGTCTTACTCGAATTGGAGCCATAAGGCTCTATCCATTTATTAACTAGACCAGAAATACTTAAAAATTGTTATAAAAAGAAAAATTCTCGTTCTATTTCTATTCTGAGTACTAGAAATCTTATTTTTCTATAATTATATTCTTCTTTTTTCTATTCTTTTTACGACATGCTTTTTTTTCCATTCATTACCTTTCAGGATCAGTCGCGGTCTTATAAACTTTACCAATAGTCTAGACGAATTCCTTCATCCAAATGTGTAAAAAATCATAGTCGCAATTAAAAGCCGAGTACTCTACCGTTGAGTTAGCAACCCGGATCAATATTAGGTGTAGATATGATCGAAATAAAAAAAATCCAGCAAACTCATCCATTTTCCTAAAATGAATAAAATGAAGGAAAGATACAATAGGGGAATGGGGATAAAAAGATCTATTTATATACGATCAAATTATATTTGTTTGAGACGCCATTGTCAATATGAATGGACTTTTTAGAAAACAAATTTCAAGAAATTATATAGAAATTTGTGTTGGATTAGCACAACATAAAGAATAAATAAGAACTTTATAACTTTGAGCGGAAAAAAATAAGTAATTAAGGAAAAGGTAAAGATAGAAAAAATAGCGGCTTTATTTAATCAAAAAAAGAAAGGTACAATACAAATACAGGAAGAACCCCCCTTGTTGGGGGGTTCGACAAAAAGAAGCAAGAAAAAAATACGAATAAGAAAAATAAGAATAAAATAAGTATGAATAGAACAAAAAAAGAATAAACTTTGAATAAAGAATTACACAAAGATAGGTATTAGTTACCCTATCCTTTTTTTATTCATGATTCTTTTTTTTTACTTTCTTTTTTATCAAAAGAAACTCGAAATTCTTTAAAGAATTCTGCCTTCCTTAAAATATCATAAACAGTTCCTGTGGGTTGAGCACCTTTTTCAAGGAAATCTAAAATAGCAGGAACATTTGAATAAGTTTGATTCTTTATCGGATCATAAAAACCTACTTTTCGAAGATCTCTTCCTTCTCTTCGGGATCGAACATCAATTGCAACGATTCGATAGATGGCTCATTGGGATAGATGTAGATAAAAAATGCCCCCCTAGAAACGTATAGGAGGTTTTCTCCTCATACGGCTCAAGAAAAAATGATTCTAATTTCTAGAATTTCTATTCCTATCTATCTATATAGATAGAAATAGAAATGGATCCATAAAGAATTAGACTGTAATTTGAGCCTTTTTTCCTTCTTTACAGAAAAAGAAAATAAAATTCATTCGTACTCCTAACTCAAGTTGGGTAGTTTTGAAAGAGTTTGAAAGGAAATCCTTATAATTTCTTGAGCTGTCTCTAACCTCTTTTTTTGTCTCTTTTCGGATCTATTTTTTTTTACTCATTCTGATACAATTGTTGAGACAAGTGAAAATAGTGTTTCCTTGTTCCGGAATTTGTTGTCTTTGCTTTTCGCTTTGTGAAATCATTAGGTTTAGACATTACTTCGGTGATCCTTACTCCTTCTTCAAAAAGGCAGCAACATACCTTTTGTTTTTTCTATGGAAAAGGGAAAAATCATACGAAAGATTGATTCCTTTGTGATACACTCTTGATCGAAACAGTTTGAAAATTTCGACAAATTTGATTCAAACTTGTTCAAATTTGAACCTCTCCTTTTATCTATATTTCTATATTGATGATCTATTTACAAAGTTGGTCTAACTTATTGATTGTCACTAACCATAGATTATTCCCCCGATAAATGAATCAATCATTTTTGCTCGAGCTCCATCATATGCTATACCTTTATATACAATTAGTATCTTTATTTAGCAACCCAAGACAAATTCAATTAGGTTCCTAGCAGAACAAACTATGTCGAGACAAGAGCATCTTCATTCGTATAGAAAATGGTGGATGTCAGAATCCACATCCAATCATGTCCTTCAAGTCGCACGTTGCTTTCTACCACATCGTTTTAAACGAAGTTTTACCATAACATCCCTATAATTTTAATTATATTTTCAATTGGAACCGTATGCAATTGATTCAATATGGAATAATGAATAGTCATTGGTTGAACCGATACATAATAATAATAATCTACACTGAAAAATAAGTGTTTATCCGGAAAGGATTTCACTTAAAATTACCCCATATTTTCTCATATGAAAAATATCACATGAAAAAAACAAATCAGTTTTAAGCAAACTTATTTACATCTTCAACAGATCTTTCGAGATTGTCCATCATAAAAGATCCGTCTTTTTTCTTTTCAAAAAAAAAAAACGAAATTAGAAACCTCAAAAAAAAGCCTTTGACTTTCATTTCATTCAAATGAAAATGAAATCCCCATGAATGGATAAAAGTTTTTAGCCACTTTAACTAAATACTATATTAACTAATAACTCTACTAAACTAAATATTTCATTTCAATATTCATAAATATTCAATTATAAAATAATAAGATAATCTTACTAATAAAAATAGACAATATATTCTTATGTCAGAATTATGTCTTTATGTATTAAATTTATGTATTCATATATTCTAATATGAATATTAATTATGATTATGAAGTATGAATATTTTCTCATTTTTTATTTATGAAATATGATTTTATGGATTATAATATTATGATTTACTTATTATTTACAATCTCCAATTGAATCTTATTTTCATTTCATTTAAATCAGAGAGATAGTTTGAGAATAAAGTTTCTTTGTTTTCATTATTATGGAGTATAATAAGTCTCGTGTAAGGTAAGATCAAAGAGAAAATCATAATCCTCGGATTCTTATCTTTTCGCATCCATATCCATCTCCATCATCCATATCCATCTCCATCATATAAAACAAAGAATCGTTAACGAAAATAATCACGAATATTTAAGAATAAAATACTTTAGTAAAAAAAAAAAAAAGATATGATTCTAAGAATAAATATTAGAATTCAGTGTATCCAACATGAAACAGAAAATTGTTGAATTCAATTTTCAATTTCAATAGAGAAGAATCCTTCGTTTCTGATGCAAACGATCTGGGACGGAAGGATTCGAACCTCCGAGTAACGGGACCAAAACCCGTTGCCTTACCACTTGGCCACGCCCCATTTTGATTTGGTCTAAGAAAAACTAAGCTAAATATTGGTTATTCGTCAATAACCAACCAAAAGAAATATAGGACATGTTGTCGCTGGAATTCAACACAATAGATATCGAATCAAAAAGATTAATTGATCATTACTTAGAATTCAATTAAGATATTGTATGAAAATAGAATTCCTTGTATTCTTATTTGATTGGAGAATGTAAGGAAGGATTCTTGATTGGGGAGAAGTCAAAGAAAAATCAGAATTTCTTTCTTTTATCTGCTTTTTTTTTTCAATTTCCCTCAGAAAAACAACTCAATCCAATCTGATAATTTCTTATCATTTTAATTTCATTTTAATCTTTAAGAACAAGAAAAGAATATTTGTTATGTTTAATATCTTTAGTTTAATCTGTATCTGTCTTAATTCTACCCTTTATTCGAGTAGTTTTTTCTTCGCCAAATTGCCTGAGGCTTATGCCTTTTTCAATCCAATCGTAGACGTTATGCCGGTTATCCCTTTATTCTTTTTTCTCTTAGCCTTTGTTTGGCAAGCTGCTGTAAGTTTTCGATAAAAATGAAATCTCGATTCAATTCAGAATTTATTCGATAAAAAAAAGATGAGATTTTGATTCTTAAAATCAATAAGATCAGAAATAAGATTCATATAAGTCTGGAAATTAGGAACCCTCGATTCAAAAAACGAAATTCTGATATTTTATATTGATAATTGAAATGAAATTGAATAAGGGAAGGGGGCGATGATCTTTAATCATCTAATCAACTTATTTCTTATTTTGTTCTGACCTTTCCTTTATAAGATCCCATACAATACCTAATTATAGATATGGATATGGCAAGAAATCTTTGGTAATGAAAAAATCCGAATCTTAATTACATTAGAATATTACATTGCTAAACAAATTCGTAAAAAGAAATTGAAAAAAAAAACTTCCTTTTTTTTTCATCTTTAGAGCGTCATACCAAAATAGTGTATAGTGTGTGTCGTAAAATAGGTGATCTATTTCCTTAAAAAAAATGATCTTATCTTGGAGATTTGTAATGCTTACTCTTAAACTATTCGTTTACACAGTAGTAATATTCTTTGTTTCTCTCTTCATCTTCGGATTCTTATCTAATGATCCGGGGCGTAATCCTGGACGTGAAGAATAAAAAAAGAGATGAGATTCGTTTTTACTTTTTTTTTTCATAGGTATTTCATAGGTAAATGTAGAAATAAATGGAATAGATGCTAAATAAAGATAAAAGATTCATAAAAGAAAATAATCGAAATTTCTTCCGATTATAAAATCTCAAGTTATCAGGGGGGTCGGAGAGAGAGGGATTCGAACCCTCGGTACGAATAATTCGTACAACGGATTAGCAATCCGACGCTTTAGTCCACTCAGCCATCTCTCCCCATTCCAAATTGGAAATTTATCATGTGATTTCACACATGAAGTGAAGATTGAGAACAATTTTTATTTTCCTTCAATGATTCGAAACATATTTCTCCAATAGAAAGAATACCTTACTTAATTTTATTTTGTACAAAAGGTTCATTTCCCCGGCCTGGTTAAGTATTAAGTACTGGCCGGGCCAGTACTTCCTAATTATTATAAATTAGATAAGATTCTAATAGATAGATTATCTTATAAATTCTTTAAGAAATTATCTATATATCTATATCTAGATTAATATAGAATAAGAATATTCTATATATTCTCTATATATTCTCTATTGAAATATATTTCAATATGAAATGTTAGAGATTCTATATCTATTCTTAGTATATTCTAAGAATTATAGTAAATTAGAGTATAAATTAGAATATTGAATCTTTATAGTAAAAGTGTTCTGTTCTATTAATATCTATTAATAGTATTATAGTATAATAGTAATGTAATATAGTACTATTATTTTTCGTCTTTCTTTTCTTATTATTCAGTATAAAATTCATAAATTCATTAATGAAAAACGAATTTCATTATAAATGAAAGTTGAAGTTCAGTATTATATTCATCTTAATAATTATAATTCACTTAATAAATCTTAATAAGAAGGAAGTATTAATAAAGAAAAGAAATAGATCTTATAAATCTTATTCTTATAATAGAAAGAATCTAAAAGAGAAAACACATATTTCTAAAATTTTAAATCTTTTACTTGTTCAAAGCAAAGGACAAGTTTTAAAGTTTGAGGACCAATTTACCCGAATTCATAAAATCTGGCGGTTCAAGTGAAGGGAGGTTTCAAAAAAAAATACTTAAAACTTTAGTACACTATTTAAATTATTTAAATTTGACTAAACTTTTTGCTATTCACCTATTTTTTTTTTCAATCCCGCGCCGCAGCGGAACAAAATACGTGTTAATGCTGGAATTTTCATGATTCTGATACTATCTTGACTGCGTCTGATTACTTTTTTGGACAAATAGTCCATTCATATCCAATAATAAATATGTAGCGGGTATAGTTTAGTGGTAAAAGTGTGATTCGTTCTATTAATCCCTTAAATAGTTAAGGGATCTTTCCGTTTTTTTTTCATATTCCGATCAAAAACTTTATTTCTTAAAAAGATTTAACCCTTTACCCCTCAATAGGACATTTGAGGAAAGAATATACATTCTCACGATTTCTATCCAAAAGGCAATCAGAATTTTAATAAAAAATTTGGATTATGGAGTCGAGAAGCATAATTTTTTTGATTGGTTCAATTTTTCCAATTGAATGAGTATTAATAAAGGATCTATGGATGATAGTACAAAACTTTCAATCGTAACTAAATCTTCAATTTTTGCGCTGAAAAAGGGAGAAATTGAAGCCAAATAGCTAGAAAATGATGGTTTTGGTTTACTAGAACCCTCGGCTTCTTGTTTCAGCTCGGTAGAAACAAAATTATTTTCCTTAGGATCCTACGAGTATAAAAGAAATAGGGAACGAAGTAACTAGACTAGAGACTAGAAAGATTTTATAGAATCCCCCTCTTCTAGAGGGATCATC